AATTGACTCAAGAACAACTTCCATGACGAGCTCCACTGTAAAATTCAGACCTAAGCATTAAGTAAGAAGCGATGGGAACGATGGAAGCTGTGAATGCAAAAGATTCTATGGAAAAGGAAATCTTACCGATTCACTGGTCGGGATGGCGGAACGAAGCCCAGATGAATTGATCTATTCTTCTAAAGTGCAAAAAAAGTCTAAAAATGAAACAAAAGAGTAAATATCCGCCCGCGAAAATTTTCTTTTTTTGAATCCTTTTATTCGCGAGGAGCCAGATGAGAAGAAATTCTCACGTCTGGTTCTGTAGTAGAGATGAAATTCACAAACAAACATCAACTATAACCCAAAAAGAACCAGATTCCGTAAACAACATAGAGGAAGAACGAGGGGAATTTCTTATCGGGGGAATCGTATTTGTTTCGGTAAATATGCTCTTCAAGCGATTGAACCTGCTTGGATCACATCCAGACAAATAGAAGCAGGTCGACGAGCAATGACACGAAATGTACGTCGTGGTGGAAAAATATGGGTACGAATATTTCCAGACAAACCAGTTACAATAAGACCCGCAGAAACACGTATGGGTTCAGGTAAAGGATCGCCCGAATATTGGGTAGCTGTTGTTAAACCAGGTCGAATACTTTATGAAATGAATGGAGTAACGGAAAATATAGCTAGACGAGCGATTTCAGTAGCAGCGTCCAAAATGCCTATACGAACTCAATTCATTATTTCGGGATAAAGTATAAAAAGAACAACTAACAAAAAGGTTCTTCATTATGAAAAATTTAAAAATTTTTATTTTTAGACAAAAAATATTTCTTTTTTTCTTTGTCCTTTGCATTGAAAGAAAAAATTTTTAAATAGTATGATTCAACCGCAAACCCTTTTAAATGTAGCCGATAACAGCGGGGCCCGAGAATTGATGTGTATTCGAATCATAGGTGCTAGTAATCGTCAATATGCTCATATTGGTGACATTATTATTGCTGTGATCAAAGACGCAGTACCAAATATGCCCCTAGAAAGATCAGAAGTTGTCAGAGCTGTAGTTGTACGTACTTGTAAAGAACTGAAACGGGACAACGGTATGATAATACAATATGATGACAATGCTGCAGTTGTTATTGATCAAGAAGGAAATCCAAGAGGAACTCGAATTTTTGGTGCAATCGCCCGCGAATTAAGAAAACTAAATTTTACTAAAATAGTTTCCTTAGCTCCCGAGGTATTATAATTATAAAATTATTTTTAGAATTTTTAGAGTAGGGTATTTGAAAAAGAAAATAGATTAAGAGATAGATTGTATCTCACGCATATACCTTGAATTATTCATAAACAAAAAAACATGTTGATTATATCAAATAATGAGTTAATAAAATTTTTAGGCATAATGGGTAGAGACACTATTGCTGAGATATTAACCTCTATACGAAATGCTTATAGGGATCAAAAAAGAGTGGTTCGAATAACATCGACTAATAGTACCGAAAATATTGTAAAAATACTTTTACGAGAAGGTTTTATTGAAAATATGAGAAAACAGCGCGAAAAGCATAAAAATTTTTTGGTTTTAACGCTGAGACACCAAAGGACTCGAAAAAAGCCCTATAGAAACCTTTTCAATTTAAACCGAATCAGTCGACCGGGTCTACGAATCTATTCTAACTATCAACGAATTCCTAGAATTTTAGGTGGGATGGGAATTGTAATTCTATCCACTTCTCGAGGTATAATGACCGACCGAGAGGCTAGACTACAAGGAATCGGCGGAGAAATTTTGTGTTCTATATGGTAATCTTTCTCATACACAAAATGTATCCAAAATTGATTCTTTAAAATTGTAAAAAACTAAATAGAGTCAAAGTTGAAGTAAGTCGTTATGATTCAACCTGAGGGCGTATAATTTTTCGACTCCGCAACAAGGATTCAAAAATTATATGGTTTGAACACCCCTTATCATGGAATAAGGGAATCAATATGAAAAATTATCAAGAAACTATTGTCTTCAAAGAAGTATATTCTGAAGTTGATTCAAATTTAAAATAAGGAATGACAAGTATGAAAATAAGAGCTTCTGTCCGTAAAATTTGTGAAAAGTGTCGATTAATCCGTAGGAGGGGACAACTTATAGTAATTTGTTCCAATCCGAAACATAAACAAAGACAGGGATAATCAGACTCGCTAAAGAACTAAAGAAATTGATAATAAATAAGGAATCTTTTGTAACATGAAATGGATATATCCATAGATCTCTGACTTATATTTATGAAATGATAAAATATGGCAAAAGCTATACCACGAATCGGTTCACGTAGAAATGGACGTATGGGGTCACGTAGGAGTGCGCGTAGAATACCAAAAGGAGTTATTCATGTTCAAGCCAGTTTCAATAATACCATTATTACTATTACAGATGTACGGGGGCGGGTGGTTTCTTGGTCCTCTGCCGGTACTTGTGGATTCAAGGGGACGAAAAGAGGGACACCTTTTGCTGCTC